ACAATAGATCGCTTACTCTGGATGTACTGGAAAAAAGAGCTAGATGGTGTAATGATGCAACTAAAAAAGAATACTTGCCTAAAATATATGATCCTTTCTTGAGCGGACCATATCGTGGAACAATCAAAAAAATGTTTTCACCTTCAATCATAAACAAAACTTCCAGAGAAAATTCCATAGAGAAGTTTCGCATAAATAAGATTTACGGTATCCTTTTTGCTATTGATTATCGAGAATTTGAACATACATTTGATAGAAAATCATTATCAACAAAAATTGGTTATTTTTTGAACTTAATCAATCAATTTACTATAGAATCACCATCAAATTTTAATTTGAAAAAACTTTCGTTATTTCCAGAACAAGGAAAAGTTGATTCAGATTCAGAAGATCAAGCAAAATTTTTAAATTTTTTTTTCGATAGAGTTATAACTGACCCCAAGGATCAAACAATTAGAAAAATATCTATTGGAATAAAAGAAATCAGTAAAAAAGTCCCTCGATGGTCATACAAATTAATGAAGAATGAGGAGGAAGGAGAAACTTTAGTGGTGTACCATGAGATTCGTTCAAGAAAATACAAACATGTATTGATTTTTACTGATAATCAACAGAATGCCCATACTTATACTGCTAATGCTAACAAGGATATTGATAATTCTGAGCAAACAAACGAAGTCGCTTTGATCCGTTATTCACAACAATCGGATTTTCGTCGAGATATAATCAAAGGCTCCATGCGCGCTCAAAGACGTAAAATAGTAATTCGGGAACTCTTTCAAGCAAATGTACATTCCCCCCTTTTTTTGGACAGAATATACAAACCCATCTTTTTTTCTTTTGATATTTCTGGATTGATAAAACTCATTTTTGAAAATTGGAAGGAGAAAAACAAAAAATTTAAAATTGCGAATTATGCAGAGGAAAAGACAAGGGAGAAAAAACAGAAGGCCAAAAGAGAGGAAAAAGCACGGATAAAAATAGCCGAAGTCTGGGATACCGTCCTATTTGCTCAAGTAATAAGAGGTTCCTTGTTATTAACCCAATCAATTTTTCGAAAATATATTATATTACCTTCATTGATAATAGCTAAAAACATCGGTCGTATGTCATTATTTCAATCTCCTGAGTGGTCCGAAGATTTAAAGGATTGGAATCGAGAAATGCATGTTAAATGCACCTATAATGGTGTTCAATTATCAGAAACAGAATTTCCGCAAAACTGGTTAAGAGACGGTATTCAAATAAAGATCCTATTTCCTTTCTGTCTGAAACCTTGGCACAAACGTCAAGAAAGGTCCCTTGATAAAGATTCAATGAAAGATAAAGTAAAAAAAATTTGTTTTTTAACAGTTTGGGGAATGGAAACTGATCTGCCTTTTGGTTCTCCCCGAAAACGACCTTCCTTTTTTAAACCCATTTTAAAAGAACTTGAGAAAAGAATTAGAAAATTTAAAAACAAGTGTTTTCTAGTTCTAACAGTTTTAAAAGAACGAACAAAATTGTTTATATTTTTAAGGGTCTCAAAAGAAACAAAAAAATGGGTTATCAAAAGTGTTCTATTTATAAATAAAAAAAAAATAATAAAAGAACTCTTAAAAATAAATCCAACTCTATTATTTGGATTGAGAGACGTATATGAATTTAGTGAAACTCAAAAACAAAAGGATTCGATAATCAATAATCAGATGATTCACAAATCGTCTATTCAAATTCGATCTATGAATTGTAAAAATTATTCACTGACAGAAAAAAAAGTGAAAGATCTGACTGATAGAACAAGCACAATCAGAAAAAAAATAGAAAAAATTATAAAAGACAAGAAAAAACTCTTTCTAACTCCAGAGATAAATATTAGCCCTAACAAAGCTAGCTATAATGCTAAAAGATTAGAATCACAAAAAAGCATTTGGCAAATATTAAAAAGAAGGAATTCTCGATTAATTCGCAAATCACATTATTTTATAAAATTTTTCATTGATTTCATTGAAAGGATATACATAGATATTCTTCTATGTCTCATTAATATTCCCAGAACCAATACACAATTTTTTAGTGAATCAACAAAAAAAATTATTGATAAATACATTTACAATAATGAAAGAAATCAAAAAAGAATTGGTAAACCAAATCAAAAGAAAATTAACTTTATTTCGATTATAAAAAGGTCAGTTTCTAATATTAGTAATAAGAGTTCACAGATTTTTTGTGACTTATCCTCCTTGTCACAAGCATATGTATTTTACAAATTATCACAAACCCAAGTTATTAACTTGTATAAGTTAAGATCTGTCCTTCAATATAACGGAACATCTCTTTTTCTTAAGAACGAAAGAAAAGATTATTTTGGTTTTGGAGCATACGAAATATTTCATTACGAATTAAGACATAAGAAACTTCGTAATTCTGGAATGAATCAACGGAAAAACTGGTTAAGAGGTCATTATCAATATAAATATTTATCTCCGATTATATGGTCTAGATTAGTACCACAAAAGTGGCGAAATAGAATAAATCAACATTGTGTGGCTCAAAATAAAGATTTAAGCAAATGGGATTTATCTCAAAAAGATCAATTAATTCATTACAACAAACAAAATGATTATGAAGCAGACTCATTAACGAATCAAAAAGAAAATTTTAAAAAACACTATAGATATGACCTTTTATCATATAAATCTATTAATTATGAAGATAAGAATGACTCATATATTTATGGATCACCATTACAAGTAAATAATAACCAAGATATTTCTTATAATTACCTAGGTGAAGATGATATTATGTATATAGAGTATATAAAGAAAAACTCGGATAGAAAATCTTTTGATTGGAAAATTCTCCATTTTTGCTTTAGAAAGAAGGTCGATATTGAGGTATGGATCAATACCAGTATCAACAGTAATAAAAATACCAAGACCGGGTCGAATAATTATCAAATAATTGATAAGAAAGGTCTTTTTTATCTTACACAAGATCAAGAAATCAAACCATCCAATCAAAAAGACCTTTTTGATTGGATGGGGATGAATGAAGAAATACTAAATCGTTCCATATCGAATCTAGAACCTTGGTTCTTCCCAGAATTTGTGCTACTTTATAATACATATAAAATGAAACCCTGGGTTATACCAATCAAATTACTTCTTTTAAATTTTAATGGAAATAAAAATTATAGTAAAAATAGAAATAGTAATAGAAAGCAAAAAGGGAATCTTTTTATATCATCCAATGAAAAAAAACTTTTAAAATTAGAGAATCAAAATCAAGAAGAAAAAGAATCCGCAGGACAAGTAGATCTTGGATCAGATGTACAAAACCAAAGAAATCTTGAATCAGTCCTCTCAAACCACAAAAAAGATATTGAAGAAGATTATGCAGGATCAGACTCAGACATGCAAAAACGTACAAAGAAAAAACAATTCAAGAATCACACGGAAGCAGAACTTTATTTATTCCTAAAAAGATATTTGCTTTTTCAATTGAGATGGGATGATTCTTTAAATCAAAAAATGATCAATAATATCAATGTATATTGTCTCCTGCTTAGACTGATAAATCCAAGAGAAATTTCTATATCTGCTATTCAAAGGGGAGAAATGAGTCTGGATCTAATACCGGTTCATAAAGATTTAACTCTTACAGAATTGATGAAAAGAGGTATATTTATTATCGAACCAATTCGTCTGTCTGTAAAAAATGATGGACAATTTATTATGTATCAAACTATAGGTATTTCATTGGTTCATAAGAGTAAGTACCAAACTAATCAAAGATACCGAGAAGAAAGATATGTTGATAATAAGAATTATGATAAATTCAGTGCAAGATGTCAAAAGATGATTGGAAATAAAGACAAAAATCATTATGATTTGCTTGTTCCTGAAAATATTTTATCGCCTAGACGTTGTAGAAAATTTAGAATTCTAATTTGTTTCAATTTGAGGAATAGGAGTGGTGTGGCTAGAAATCCAGTATTTTGCAATGGGAACAGCTGTAATAAATTTTTGGATGAAAACAAACATCTTGATAGAGATAAAAATCAATTAATTAAATTAAAAAAATTAAAGTTCTTTCTCTGGCCCAATTATCGATTAGAAGATTTAGCTTGTATGAATCGATATTGGTTTGATACCAATAATGGTAGTTGTTTTAGTATGGTAAGGATACATATGTATCCACGACTGAAAATTCGTTGATATCACATTTTTTTATATATCCTTACTAGATCTAGTATATGAAAGTAAACAAATGCACACATGCGATGTCTTACATTACATTTACATTCTGATACATGATACTAATACGTATCAATTAGATTTTTTATTGATATTGATTAATTTTATTTGATAAACTAGGTATCCATAACGAGATTAAGATTATTGCGTATACTAGATTAAAATGACCGGCATAATAATATTATTATTATAATTCTATTATATTACTGATGGGTAAAATTCAAATTTTTTAAAAAGAAAAAAAGGGAGGGAAGAGAAGATTTCGTTTTATGGTAAAAAACTTATTCATCTCAGTTATTTCTCAAAAAGAAGCAAATAGGGGATCTGTTGAATTTCAAGTATTCAGTTTCACCAATAAGATCCGAAGACTTACTTCACATTTGGAATTGCACAGAAAAGACTATTTATCTCAGAGAGGTCTACGGAAAATTCTGGGAAAACGTCAACGGTTGCTGTCTTATTTGGCAAAGAAAAATAGAGTACGTTATAAAGAATTAATTGGTCAGTTGGGTATTCGGGAGACAAAAATTCGTTAATTTGAAGAGTCCTTTTGAATTATTTGATTTAGTAGATCTTGAATTTTGATGAACTTCTTTTCGTTTTCAGCAATTCATGGAAGAATGAATCAGGGGAAAACCTATGAATGTACCAGTTACAAGAGAAGACCTCATGATAGTCAATATGGGTCCTCATCACCCATCAATGCACGGTGTTCTTCGACTCATCGTTACTTTAGATGGTGAAGATGTTATTGACTGTGAACCAATACTAGGTTATTTGCACAGAGGGATGGAAAAAATTGCAGAAAACCGAACAATTATACAATATTTGCCTTATGTAACACGTTGGGATTATTTAGCTACTATGTTCACAGAAGCAATAACCGTAAATGCACCAGAGCAGTTGGGAAATATTCAAGTACCTAAAAGAGCCAGCTATATTAGAGTGATTATGTTGGAGTTGAGTCGTATAGCTTCTCATTTATTATGGCTTGGCCCTTTTATGGCAGATATTGGTGCACAGACTCCTTTCTTCTATATTTTCAGAGAAAGAGAATTAGTCTATGATCTATTCGAAGCTGCCACCGGTATGAGAATGATGCATAATTATTTTCGTATAGGAGGAGTAGCTGCTGATCTACCGCATGGATGGATAGATAAATGTTTGGATTTCTGCGATTATTTTTTAACAGGGGTTGCTGAATATCAAAAACTTATTACGCGTAATCCTATTTTTTTAGAACGAGTTGAGGGAGTAGGCATTATTGGTGTAGAAGAAGCAATAAATTGGGGTTTGTCAGGACCAATGCTACGAGCTTCCGGAATACAATGGGATCTTCGTAAAGTTGATCATTATGAGTGTTATGACGAATTTGATTGGGAAGTCCAATGGCAAAAAGAAGGAGATTCATTATCTCGTTATTTAGTACGAATTGGTGAAATGATGACATCTATAAAAATTATTCAACAGGCTCTGGAAGGAATTCCGGGAGGGCCATATGAGAATTTAGAAATCCGATGCTTTGATAGAGCGAGGGATCCCGAATTGAATGATTTTGAATATCGATTTATTAGTAAAAAGCCTTCTCCTACTTTTGAATTGTCGAAACAAGAACTTTATGTGAGAGTCGAAGCCCCAAAGGGAGAGTTGGGAATTTTTCTGATAGGAGATCAGAATGTTTTTCCTTGGAGATGGAAAATTCGACCGCCGGGTTTTATCAATTTGCAAATTCTTCCTCAGTTAGTTAAAAGAATGAAATTGGCTGACATTATGACGATACTAGGTAGCATAGATATAATTATGGGAGAAGTTGATCGTTGAAATGATAATTGATACACCAGAAGTACAAGATATCAATTCTTTTTCCCGATTGGAATACTTAAAAGAGGTTTATGGGATCATATGGATGCTTGTACCTATTTTTACTCCTGTATTGGGAATCACAATAGGTGTACTAGCAATTGTGTGGTTAGAAAGAGAAATATCCGCAGGGATACAACAACGTATTGGACCTGAATATGCCGGTCCTTTGGGAATTCTTCAAGCTCTAGCAGATGGCACAAAACTACTTTTCAAAGAGAATCTTCTTCCATCTAGAGGAGATACTCGTTTATTCAGTATCGGACCATCCATAGCAGTCATATCAATTCTACTAAGTTATTTAATAATTCCTTTTGGCTCTAACCTTGTTCTATCCGATCTCAATATCGGTGTTTTTTTATGGATCGCCATTTCAAGTATTGCTCCCATTGGACTTCTTATGTCAGGATATGGATCAAATAATAAATATTCCTTTTTAGGTGGTCTACGAGCTGCTGCTCAATCAATTAGTTATGAAATACCATTAACTCTATGCGTGTTATCAATATCTCTACGTGCGATTCGTTGAGACATAAACCTTTCCCTATTCCCTTTCTTTTCTTTCTTTTTTTTTCTAGGAAAGAAGTTGGCTGAATTGAATAAATATTGTCATTTTTTATTCATCATTCGGGTTGATAAACTAAATCAGATAGTTATATGAGTGAAATAAAACAGCTTATAAATTCGCAGTAAAAGGATTGAGTCTCATTTCCTATGTACAAGAGTTAAGCGGAAATAAACATAAGCAAGCAGTAGAGACTGTTTATCCCAAGATTGATTGATTAGGCATCAATCACGACTTGAAGCGGGTTCAAAAGACCAACTGTATGGAGTTTTGTTTTCACTATCTTTTCTATGTATTAACATATATGTAGTACCAAACGGGGGGATTGAGCAAAAATGAGTGGATGGCTAGGAACACCAAGGTACATAAAGGATTAGTAATGGAGATTATGTAAGTTATCCAAGGGACATTTCTGCATAAAAGAAAGGAATACTAATTGGGGCTTTAAATTAGTAGAAATGATCAGGCAGTACTCCCCATGATTCCGATCCAGAGTATGCTCCTATCCACTAATTAAAGAAATAGCTATCAGGAACGAAATAATCCTTTACTTTCTTTTAAAGCCCCCTTCACTTTTTCTTAGAAAGAAGACTAGGAACGAAAAAAAAAAAAAAAGAAAGAATGTAATTACAATAGAAAAAATCTTTTCTTATTCTTTCTTTCTTATATCCATATTCATAGAGATAGAATTCTTGTCAGGATTCATGAACTAATATAATGTTTAATTTTTTTTCGTAATGTAAAATAAAAGGCGGGGTTGAAATATCTATTGATATTTCTGCAAGGAGTATTTTATTGAAGGATTAAGTTATTACTCAACAAAGAAAATATTAAAGG